ATATGGGGTATTAGGTATCAAAATTTGGATATTTATAGACGAATAATAATCAGAAACCTTTACTCACCCTTACCCTGGATAGAAAAAAAAAACGACAACCTCTTTCATTTTATTTTTTTTTTCTTCAATACTTCAATAAAAAAAATGAGCAATTCTATAGGGTTGAATAAAAATTTAATTGACCATTTTATTTTGATATAAATATAATTGCTATGCTTAGTGTGTGACTCGTTGGTTTTTTATTTTTAAAATAGACCGTATGAACTAATAACTAGAGAAGTAATAACCAACTCATTGCTTCGCATTATCCGGATCCAAAAAACCAGTCACGATATGCTGGTCATATCATTGTAGCAACTGAAATGTGTTTTGTTTTTGCATAAAAAACCAATCGAATTATGAGTTATGAAGCGAAATCAAAAAAGGGGATGTGGATAACTGGAAAGGTGAGAGAAAGAGAGAAAAAATGTTAATGATAAATAATTCCAATATAAAATAGAATATGTTATGTAAGGTCGATAAGTCATTTTAGAAAAGACAATGTAATAAAGCATCAATATTCTCGAAGTAGATGAATCTATTCATAGAGCAAAAAGTAAAGAGCCTCGAGTCAATAAAGACTGAGAAGATTGACTCAAGCAAATTTTATGAGAGACTCCATTGTCGAATTTCAGACCTAAGCATTACTCGAGAAGCGATGAGAACGATGGAACCTGTGAATAAAGAAGATTCTATTGAAAACGAATCTTAATGATTCATCGGATGGGATGGCGGAACGAACCGGAGAACAATTTCATTTATTCTGAGCGATCATGGGGCTAACCCTACAACTGAACGAGATATTAAATAAAGAGTCAATATTCGCCCGCGAAAGCTTTATTTTATTTGATTGCGACATTTTTATTTTTGGTGATCAAATAAAATATGAAAAAAAGATTCGTTATAAAAAACGACATTATCTATAAATTATAAATTTATGTTTAGTTATATTTAGTTATATATCCAAACAAAATAAATAAATTTTGAATATATTAGATGCAATATCAAATATTTATATTAATTAAATATTTTTCAATTCTTTTATTCGCGAGGAGCTGGATGAGAAGAAACTCTCATGTCCAGTTCTGTAGTAGAGATGGAATTGTGAAACAACCATCAACTATAACCCCAAAAGAACGAGATTCCGTAAACAACATAGAGGAAGAATGAAGGGAATATCTTATCGGGGTAATAATATTTGTTTCGGTAGATATGCTCTTCAGGCACTTGAACCTGCTTGGATCACATCTAGACAAATAGAAGCAGGGCGACGAGCAATGACACGAAATGCACGCCGTGGGGGAAAAATATGGGTACGTATATTTCCAGACAAACCCGTTACAGTAAGACCCGCGGAAACACGAATGGGGTCGGGTAAAGGATCTCCCGAATATTGGGTAGCTGTCGTTAAACCAGGTAAAATACTTTATGAAATGGGTGGAGTCGCCGAAAATATAGCCAGAAAGGCTATTGCAATAGCGGCATCAAAAATGCCTATACGAACTCAATTCATTATTTCGTGATAGAAATATATAACCATAGGAAAGAGGTCTTGGAATCAAAAAGCAATTGCGGGTTTCACCCTCTTTTTTTTTTGAAAAAAAATATTTCTTTTTTTCTTCGCCCCTTTATTGTTTTGCATTGAAAGAACAGATTATAAAATGATATGATTCAACCCCAGACTTATTTAAATGTAGCGGACAACAGCGGGGCTCGAGAATTGATGTGTATTAGAATCATAGGAGCTAGTAATCGACGATACGCTCATATTGGTGATGTTATTGTTGCTGTGATCAAAGAAGCAGTACCAAATATGCCTCTAAAAAGATCAGAAGTGATCAGAGCTGTAATTGTACGTACTTGTAAAGAACTCAAACGTGACAATGGTATGATAATCCGATATGATGACAATGCTGCAGTTGTCATCGATCAAGAAGGAAATCCAAAAGGAACTCGAGTTTTTGGTGCGATCGCCCGGGAATTGAGACAGTTAAATTTTACTAAAATAGTTTCATTAGCCCCTGAAGTATTATAAGATAAGACCATGATATAGAGTTATAGAGTATTTGAATGAAATCGATTAATTAATAGATTGTGTCTCATGTATATACCTTTACTAATTCATATTCATAACAAAAAAAGATCATGTTTATTATATCCAAATTTTGAGGCACCAATAATTTCAGTTCATTATGGGTAGAGACACTATTGCTGACATAATAACCTCCATACGAAATGCCGACATGCATAGAAAAGGGACGGTTCGAATAACATCTACTAACATCACAGAAAACATTGTTAAAATACTTTTACGAGAAGGCTTTATAGAAAACGTCAGAAAACATCGGGAAAACAACAAGGATTTTTTGGTTTTAACCCTACGACATAGAAGGAATAGGAAAGGGCCATATAAAACAACTTTAAATTTAAAACGGATCAGTCGACCTGGTCTACGAATCTATTCTAATTATCAAAGAATTCCTAAAATTTTGGGTGGAATGGGGATTGTAATTCTTTCTACTTCTAGGGGTATAATGACAGACCGAGAGGCTCGACTAGAAGGAATCGGCGGAGAAATTTTGTGTTATATATGGTAATGCTTCTAATATCCGAATTTGATACAAAATTTCCTATTTTTGAAAAAAAAACGAGACAGAACAGGTTATCTAATATCACTCCTCCTCCATTAGTTGATACTTTAAGGGGGTTTTACCTGGAATGAAAGAACAAAAATGGGTTCATGAAGGTTTAATTACTGAATCACTTCCCAATGGTATGTTCCGGGTTCGTTTAGATAATGAAGATCTGATTCTAGGTTATGTTTCAGGAAGGATCCGCCGTAGTTTTATACGGATACTACCAGGAGATAGAGTAAAAATTGAAGTAAGTCGTTATGATTCAACTCGAGGGCGTATAATTTATAGACTCCGCAACAAGGATTCGAACGATTAGGTGGTTTTTTTAAACTTCAACATTACTTTTATGGGGATACAGTTCAAAATAAAAAATTTCAAGAAATTTATTTTCTTCAAAGAAGTGGATTCGGAATTAAGATAAGGAATTATAAATATGAAAATAAGGGCCTCTGTTCGTAAAATTTGTGAAAAATGTCGACTGATCCGTAGGCGGGGACGAATTATAGTAATCTGTTCCAACCCAAGACATAAACAAAGACAAGGATAATTTTTCTAAAAGGAACTCTTTTAAAGGACCCGATGGACAAATAAAAGGATCTGTTTTAACATGAAATGGATATCTCCATATATCTCTGACTCATAAATATGAGATGATAAAATATGGCAAAACCTATACCAAGAATTGGTTCACGTAGGACTGGACGTATTGGTTCACGCAAGAGTGCACGTAGACTCCCAAAGGGAGTTATTCATGTTCAAGCAAGTTTCAACAATACCATTGTGACTGTTACAGATGTACGGGGTCGGGTGGTTTCTTGGTCCTCCGCCGGTACTTGTGGATTCAGGGGTACAAGAAGAGGTACACCATTTGCTGCTCAAACAGCAGCAGGAAACGCTATTCGTACAGTAGTCGATCAAGGTATGCAACGAGCAGAAGTAATGATAAAAGGTCCTGGTCTCGGAAGAGATGCAGCATTACGGGCTATTCGCAGAAGTGGTATACTATTAAGTTTCGTACGGGACGTAACCCCTATGCCACATAATGGATGTAGACCTCCTAAAAAAAGACGTGTGTAAAAATAAAGATTGAAGAGATTTCAAGAGAAATAAATGATTTAATGATCTGATCAAATAATATTACTATGGTTCGAGAGAAAGTAACAGTATCTACTCGAACACTAGAGTGGAAGTGTGTTGAATCAAGAGCAGATAGTAAGCGTCTTTATTATGGACGCTTTATTTTGTCTCCACTTAGGAAAGGTCAAGCCGATACAATAGGCATTGCGATGCGAAGAGCTTTGCTTGGAGAAATAGAAGGAACATGTATTACACGTGCAAAATCTGAGAAAATACCACATGAATATTCTACCATAGTAGGTATTCAAGAATCCGTACATGAAATTTTAATGAATTTAAAGGAAGTTGTATTGAGAAGTCATCTGTATGGAACTCGCAATGCATCTATTTGTGTCAGTGGTCCTGGATATATAACTGCTCAAGACATCATCTCACCACCTTCCGTGGAAATCGTTGATCATACACAGCATATAGCTAGTCTGACTGAACCAATTGACTTGTGTATTGGATTAAAAATCCAAAGGAATCGCGGATATGGTATAAAAACACCAAATCACTTTAAAGACGGAAGTTATCCTATAGATGCTGTATTCATGCCTGTTCGAAATGTGAATCATAGTATTCATTCGTATGGGAATGGAAATGAAAAACAAGAGATACTTTTTCTCGAAATATGGACAAATGGAAGTTTAACTCCTAATGAAGCACTTCATGAAGCCTCTCGGAATTTGATTAATTTATTTATTCCCTTTCTACATGGGGCAGAAGAAAACTTAAAGTTAGAGGACAATCAACACACGGTTACTTTACCCCTTTTTACCTTTCATAATAGATTAGCTAAACTAAGGAAAAACAAAAAAGAAATAGCATTCAAATCCATTTTTATTGACCAATTAGAATTGCCTCCCAGGATCTATACTTGCCTCAAAAGGTCCAATATACATACATTATTGGACCTTTTGGATAACAATCAAGAAGATCTTCTGAAAATAGAACATTTTCACATCGAAGATGTAAAAGAGATATTTGGCTTTCTAGAAAAATATTTATAAATGGATTTCCTGAAGAATAAGTTTTAAATCCAATGGATTTGGAATCTTTAAAACAATCCATGTATTTTAAATAGTTAATTAACTATTAAATAGATGTATCTAGGGAAAATTCACTTTGATTTGAAGCGACTATTCCCTAGATACAAACGTCGTGATATTTTATATCACAATTGAATTAATTTGAAAAAGACCTAAA